CATCCTCTTTATGATAAATGATCCATTTGCCCCGAAATGACCCAGTCCAATAGGGAAATCCCAATTCAGTGGGCCTTTCGATACAATCAAATAGATTGCCACAAGGGCGCCATATTCTAGGAGCCCAAACTATGTGATTGAATAAATCCTCCTCTATCTGTTGCGGATCGAGGGCCCCTTCCCCTTCTTCAAACTCCGATTCGTATTTTTCATATAGAAATCTCTGATCAACGATAGAACAAGATCCATTTTGCATCATATCTAACTGATTCCTTGGTTCGGACCGAAGAAGTAATGTTACTCGATTATTATCAAACTGACTGCAATATTTTTCTGTCCGTGAGGATCCCGCCAGAGCCAGAGCGCCTTCTACTTCTAATAGTAATAATAGTAATAGGCCATGAACTAGATCAGAATCATTCTCAACGAATCCATAAGAAGTGATCCAATTTTTTTCATCGTGTCTGGATGAAGACCAAAGATCTTGAGCGACCGATCCGGCAGAACAACTCAAAAGATAAAGAAGTATCGTTAATTTCTTCATGCTCGTTCCAAGTTCGAAGTACCATTTGTACAAATAAGAATCCCCTCCCTTACATGATTTCTTCTTCATATAGATAGATATAGGATCTATGGGGCAATTACTTAGAAGTACATTTTGTGTAACAGCCCTTCCTATCTGATAGAAAAGGATCCCATGATCCTGAACCGATCTTATCTGGGATCGAAAATCCCAAGTTTTTCTATGAAGAGCTGATCTAATTGTATTAGTTTCTATAATGAATTTCTTCTGTGTAATACTAATCGATAGGGCCTCATTAATAAGTGCTACAAGATCTCGCGCATTGGAACCCATGGTTATGGACCCGAATCCGTTAGTATGGAACATCTTCTTTTCCAAGTGAAATCCCCTAGTATATGAAAGAATGAAAAAGTGCTTTCGTTGTTGTGGAAGAAGAAGCCTTCGTATCTTAATGCATGTATTTAATTTATTCGGAGCTATTAGAGCGGGATCCACTTTTTGGGGAATATGAGTCGAAGCAATAACAAGAATCTTTCCAGTGGAACATCTTTCACAATCCCTGGAGAGATAGTTCTCTAATAGACCGAGGGATAAGTAATTCGACTCATTCACATGCAGATCATGAATGTTTGGAATCCATATTATGCAAGGAGACATTGCTTTTGCTAATTCGAATTGAAGGGTGATATCAAATCGGTCTATTTTCGGCGTCATATACATAGTTAGCACATTCGTCATAGTTAGCAGCTCCGTATCAATATCAAGGTCATCATCAATATCGTCACTATCATCAATATCGATATCGTCACTATCATCAATATCGATATCATCAATAAGATAACCCTTAGGCTTGTCATCCAGGAACTTGTTCGGAAATACCGTAATGAAAGGAACATAGGAGTTTGTCGCTAGGTATTTGACCAAACAGGATCGTCCAGTTCCTATAGAACCTATCACTAAAATACCTCTAGAAGGGGATAGGGCTAAGCGGAGCGAAAAGGGTTTTCCATGAGGAGATGGGGAATGAAAACTATTAGCCCCACACGAGGTTTGTGAATAAGTGATTGTCTGATAATGAGCAAGGAATATCCGTCTTTCTGCTAAACAGGATCTATTGAACTCATAATTCATTAGATCCTTTTGATGAATGTCAACTAAGTATCGTAAGGAAATTGATCCCGGTTGTTCAATCATTTGATAACCAGAGTCATTCTTTGATAAATGATCACTATGAGTCAGACTCAATAGAATTTGATCAATCCTTTTTTCTGTCGTTAAGGTGGAGAACTGAACCAAGAATTCTCTTTCTTCATCATCAATCGAATCACTGTTCGCGACCCAGAATTCTATTTTCTCATCAATCCAATCACCGTTCACGTTTTTTCTTTTTCTTATCAATGAATAGATCTCTTTACTTGTACGACTTAGATGTCTCGTATTTCTCGAAAAAATGATTCGATTGATGGGATTTGGTATGATACTTACAAGATCGATGAGATTGATCTTCCAATATTTCTTCTTAGAACGTATTGATTTGACCCCATAAGCGGGACCACCACCCAATAGCATGTTGCCACCAGAAGCAGAACCCCGTATTTCTTCCAGAGAATCTCCTAATTGTTCCAGAACAACTAGAAAGAGATTCTTTAACCAGAAAGAATTCAGTTCAGATGTAGGATACCTATCCAGAAGTTTTCGAAATTCCATCATACATGATGGAATCATCAAAGATTTGATCTTTTCTAACTCTGTCTGTAACTCACTAGAGGCTCGGGAAACAAAGAGAAGATGTATACGAACGAGATATCCAGCAACAAGAAGAAGGAAAAAGATGGAATAGAGGAACTCCCGAGCATTTGTTGATCTCAGATGTGCCCATATCAATGGAACGGGTGACTCATTATTTCGATGAATCATTTCTTCGGACAGAAGAAGATTCTGTAAACATTGACTCGAAATCTCACTTATCAGAGTCCA